TTGATAGAAAAACATGCGCAAAGCAAATGGATTATTTATTGAACTTAATCAATAAATTTGCTGTAAAATCAAGTTTTAATTTTAAAAGACCTTTTTTAGTTCCCGAACACGAACAAGTAAGAATTGATTCAGAAGATAGAATCAAAATTTTCAAATTTTTATTTGATGCAGATACAACTCTTCCCAACGAGAAAACAATAAAAAAAAAATCTATTGCACTAAAAGAAATCCAAAAAAAAGTCCCTCGATGGTCATACAAATTAATTAACAATTTGGAACAACAGGAGGGAGAAAGCGAGGAAAGTGTGGTAGTGGATCATGAGATTCGCTCAAGAAAAGCAAAACGTATAGTTATTTTTACTGATAACCAACGGAATACTGATACTTATAGTAATACCCAAGAAACTAATAATACTGATCAAACAGACCAAGTGGCTTTGATACATTATTCACAACAATCGAATTTTCGTCGAGACATAATCAAAGGCTCTGTGCGTGCTCAAAGACGTAAAATAGTTACTTGGAAATTCTTTGAGGCAGATGCGCATTCCCCCCTCTTTTTGGACCGAATAGAAAAATCCCCCATTTTTTCTTTTGATATTTCCGAACGTATAAACCTAATTTTGAGAAATTTTATGTGGACAAGCACAGAACTCAAAATTTCGGATTCTAAAGAGAAAACCACAGAAGAAAGTGAGAAAAAAAAGGAAGAGGATAAAAAAGAGGAAGCCAAAAGAAAGGAGAAAGTACGTATAGAAATAGCGGAAGCCTGGGATAGTATTTTACTTGCTCAAGTACTAAGAGGTTTTTTGTTAGTAACCCAATCGATTCTTAGAAAATATATTATATTGCCTTCATTGATAATAGTTAAAAATATCGCCCGTATGCTATTGTTTCAATTTCCCGAATGGTCCGAGGATTTTAAAGATTGGAATCGAGAAATGTATGTTAAATGCACCTATAATGGCGTTCAATTATCAGAAAAAGAATTTCCAAAAAACTGGTTAACAGACGGTATTCAGATTAAGATCCTATTTCCTTTTCGTCTGAAACCTTGGCACACATCTAACCCACGAGCCCCTTATAATGATCCAATGAAAAAGAAAGATTCAAAAAATGATTTTTGTTTTTTAACAATTTTTGGAATGGAAGCTGAATTCCCTTTTGATTCTCCCAGAAAACAACTTTCATTTTTTGAACCCATTTTTAAAGAACTCAAAAGAAAAATTAGAAAATTGAAAAAGAAATGCTTTCTAATTCTAAGAATTTTAAAAGAAAAAACAAAATTGTTTGTAAATGTTTTAAAAGAAACAAAAAAATGGGTCATTAAAAGGATTCTTTTTTTAAAAGAAATAAAAAAAGAACTCTCACAAATAAATCCAATTCTATTATTTGGATTGAGAAAAAGAAAAGTATATGAATTGAGTAAAACGAAAAAAGATTCTATAACCAGTAATCTGATGATTGATGAATTGTCCATTGAAACTATACCATCATCCATTGAAACTATACCTCGGAATTGGACAAATTATTCATTGACAGAAAAAAAAATGCAGGATCTAACTGATAGAACAAGCACAATCATAAACCAAATAGAAAAAATTACAAATCAAAAAAAGGGCGGATTTCGAATTCCAGATCCAAATATTCGTTCTAACAAAATAAGTGATGATGATAAAGGGTTGGAATCACAAAAAAATATTTGGCAGATATTAAAAAGAAAAAATGCTCGACTAATACGTAAATTACATTATTTTATGAAATTTTTCATTGAAAGGATATACATAGATATCTTTCTGTGGATCATTAATATTCCTAGGATCAATACACAACCATTTCTTGAATCAATAAAAAAAATTATTAATAAATACATTACCAATAATGAAACAAATCAAGAAAAAATGGATAAAACAAATCAAAGTTTAATTCACTTTATTTCGACTATAAAAAAGGCACTTTATAATACTAATATTAGTAATAAGAATTCAAATACTTTTTGTGACTTATCCCACTTTTCACAAGCCTATGTATTTTACAAACTCTCACAAACCCAATTTATTCCTTTTTATTTTTATAAGTTAAAATCTGTCTTTCAATGTAATGGAGCAGCCCCCTTTATTAAGAATGAAATAAAGGATTATTTTATTGGAACACAAGAACTTTTTCATTCTCAATTAAGACATAAGAATCGTCAGAATTCTGGAATAAATCAATGGACAAATTGGTTAAGGAATCATTATCAATATGATATATCTCAGATTAGATGGTCTAGACTAGTACCACAAAAATGGCGAAATCGATTCAATCAACACTGTATGAATCAAAATAAGGATTTATGCAACTCCTCTAAAAAAACAAAATTGATTCACTACGAAAAACAAAATAATTTTGAAACGGCTTCATTACTAAACGAAAAAGAGAATTTTAAAAAACAATATAGATATGATCGGTTAGCATATAAATCTATTAATTCTGAAGATACGAAGTACTCTTCAATTTATGAATCGCCATTACACGTAAAAAATAACCAAGAAGTTTTTTCGAATTCCAACACAAATAAACGAAAATCTTTTTATATGATGGAAGGTATTCCTATTATCCCTATCAATAAGGATCTAGTACAAGATGATATTAGAGATATGGAGAAAAATCTGGATAGAAAATATTTTGATTGGAGAATTCTCGATTTTTGTCTTAGAACGAAAATCGATAGCGAGGCTTGGATCAATATTGATACTGACCCAAACAGTAATAAAAAATCTACTAAGGCTAAGCTTAATAATTATCAAATAATTGATAAAATCAAAAAGAAAAATCTTTTTTATCTCACAATTCATCAAGATCAAGAAATCAACTTATCCAATCAAAAACGTTTTTTTGATTGGATGGGAATGAATGAAGAAATACTAAATCGTCCCATATCAAATCTTGAACGTTGGTTCTTCCCAGAATTTTTGATATTTTATAATTTGTATAAAACAAAACCGTGGGTTATACCAATAAAATTACTTCTTTTAGATTCTAATATAAATGAAAACGCTACTGATATTGAAAACAAAAGCATCGCTGGAAATAAAAAAAAGGATCCTTTTATATCAATATCCTCCAGTGAAAAAAAATCTCTTGAATTAAAAAAACGAAATAAAGGGCAAAAAGAATCCGCCGCGGACCAAGCAAACTTTGAATCTGCTCTTTCAAACCAAGAAAAAGATGTTGAAGAAGATTATACGGGCTCGGACATGAAAAAACATAAAAATAAAAAGCAATACAAGAACAATACAAAAGCGGAGTTTGATTTCTTACTAAAAAGGTATTTTCTTTTTCAATTGCGATGGGATGATATTTTAAATAAAAAAATAATTAATAACATCAAAGTATATTGTCTCCTGCTTAGACTGATAAATCCACGAGAAATAACTATATCCTCTATTCAAAGGGGAGAAATGAGTCTTGATATTCTGATGATTCAGAAAAATTTAACTCTTACAGAATTGATCAAAAGAGGAATTTTGATTATTGAACCAATTCGTCTATCTATAAAAAATGATGGGCAATTTATTATGTCTCAAACCATTGGTATTTCGTTGGTTCATCAAAGTAAACACAAAATTAATCAAAAATACCGAGAAAAAACTCATGTTGATAAGAATTCTGATGAAGTCATTACCAAATATAAAAAGATGACTGGAAATAGGGATAAAAATCATTATGATTTGTTTGTTCCTGAAAATCTTTTATCACCTAGACTTCGGAGAGAATTTCGAATTCTAATTTGTTTCAATTCTAGGAATAGAAATGATATGCATAAAAATTCAGCATTGGGGAATGGGAATAAGGTAAACATTCAGGTTTTGGATAAAAGCAAAGGATATCAAAAGAAACTTATTAAATTAAAGTTATTTCTGTGGCCCAATTATCGATTAGAAGATTTAGCTTGTATGAATCGTTATTGGTTTGATAGCAATAACGGCAGTCGTTTCGGTATGGTAAGGATACATATGTATCCGCGATTGAAAATTCATTACTAGTATATTTTTGCTATCTTTCCCATATCGTAGCGGGTCTATGACGACAAAGAGGTGCACACATTCATTGTCTTACATTCCGTTCTGATACATGATACTAATTCAATGACATATCAATTCGATCTCGAAATGAATCAATAAAATCTTCTGATTTTAGGACTAAGTTTTTATCTTTTTTGAGTACGGAAAACAACCATGCTTTTGTATACCTTTTCAAATCGAACTTTTAAATTTAAATCGGATTGATTTTAATTTGATTTAATAAAATTCGAAATTAGAACAAAATTAAGATTATTGTCTATACCAAACTAAAACAAGTGACATTATTATTACTGATCAATAAAGATATCTATCAATAAAAATATCTTAAAAAAAGAAGGGGGTTTCATTTTATGGTAAAAAATTCATTCATCTCAGTTATTTCACAAGAAGAAAAAGAAGAAAACAGGGGTTCTGTTGAATTTCAAATATTTAGTTTCACCAATAGGATACGAAGACTTACTTCACATTTACAATTACACAAAAAAGACTATTTATCTCAGAGAGGTCTACGTAAAATTCTGGGAAAACGCCAACGACTGCTATCTTATTTGTCAAAGAAAAATAGAATAGGTTATAAAGAATTAATTAATCGGTTGGATATTCGGGAATCAAAAACTCGTTAATTTGAAGAAGCATTTTGAATTATTTGATTTATTAGATCTTGAATTTGAATGAACTTTTTTTCGTTTTCAACAATTCATGAAAGAATGAATTAAGGAAAAACCTATGAATATACCAGCTCCAAGAAAAGACCTCATGGTAGTCAATATGGGTCCCCACCATCCATCAATGCATGGTGTTCTTCGACTTATCATTACTCTAGATGGTGAAGATGTTATTGACTGTGAACCAATATTGGGTTATTTACACCGAGGGATGGAAAAAATTGCGGAAAACCGAACAATTATACAATATTTACCTTATGTAACACGTTGGGATTATTTAGCTACTATGTTCACAGAAGCAATAACGGTAAATGGACCGGAACAGCTGGGAAATATTCAAGTACCTAAAAGAGCCAGCTATATCAGAATAATTATGTTGGAGTTGAGTCGTATAGCTTCTCATCTGTTATGGCTCGGCCCTTTTATGGCGGATATTGGTGCCCAGACTCCCTTTTTCTATATTTTCAGAGAAAGAGAATTAGTATATGATCTATTCGAAGCTGCCACCGGTATGAGAATGATGCATAATTATTTTCGGATCGGGGGGGTAGCGGCTGATCTCCCTCATGGCTGGATAGATAAATGTTTGGATTTCTGCGATTATTTTTTAATAAGGGTTGCTGAATATCAACAACTTATTACACGCAATCCTATTTTTTTAGAACGAGTCGAGGGGGTAGGCATTATTGGTCGAGAGGAAGTAATAAATTGGGGTTTATCGGGACCAATGCTGCGAGCGTCCGGAATACAATGGGATCTTCGTAAAGTTGATCAGTATGAGTGTTATGACGAATTTGATTGGGAAGTACAGTGGCAAAAAGAAGGGGATTCGTTGGCTCGTTATCTAGTCCGAATTGGTGAAATGGTGGAATCCATAAAAATTATTCAACAGGCTCTCGAAGGAATTCCGGGGGGGCCATATGAGAATTTAGAAACCCGATATTTTGATAGAGAAAGGAATCCAGAATGGAATGATTTTGAATATCGCTTTATTAGTAAAAAACCTTCTCCTACATTTGAATTGCCGAAACAAGAACTTTATGTGAGAGTCGAAGCTCCAAAAGGAGAGTTGGGGGTTTTTCTGATAGGGGATCGGAGTGGTTTTCCTTGGAGATGGAAAATTCGACCGCCGGGTTTTATCAATTTGCAAATTCTTCCTCAGTTAGTTAAAAGAATGAAATTGGCTGATATTATGACAATACTAGGTAGTATAGATATCATTATGGGAGAAGTTGATCGTTGAAATGATAATTGATACACCAGAAGTACAAGATATCGATTCTTTTTCTAGATTGGAATTTTTAAAAGGGGTCTATGGAATTATATGGTTACTTATTCCTATTTTGACTCTTGTATTGGGAATCACAATAGGCGTACTGGTAATTGTATGGTTAGAAAGAGAAATATCCGCGGGAATACAACAACGTATTGGACCTGAATACGCCGGTCCTTTGGGAGTTCTTCAAGCTCTAGCAGATGGGACAAAACTTCTTTTCAAAGAAAATCTTTTTCCATCTAGAGGGGATACTCGTTTATTCAGTATCGGTCCATCCATAGCAGTGATATCAATTTTAGTAAGCTATTTAGTAGTTCCGTTTGGTTATCGCCTTGTTTTAGCGGATCTCAATATTGGTGTTTTTTTATGGATTGCTATTTCAAGTATTGCTCCCATTGGACTTCTTATGTCAGGATACGGGTCAAATAATAAATATTCCTTTTTAGGTGGTCTACGAGCTGCTGCTCAATCGATTAGTTATGAAATACCATTAACTTTATGTGTGTTATCAATATCTCTACGTGCGATTCGTTGATATATAGACATAAACTTTTCTCTATTCTTCCTTTCTAGGAAAGCGGTGGAATGAATTGAGTAAAGTTAGATATCTTCATTTTTTTTATTCATTATTCGGATTGAAGAATTAAATCAAATAGTTATATGAGTGAAAGAAAACAGCTTATATTATATATAATATATAAATTAGATAATTTAGAATATATAAATTCGCAGTAAAAATATTGAGTCTCATTTTCCATGTATAAGAAAGAGTTAAGCGGAAATAAACATAAACATAAGAAACCGTTTACCCCAAGATTGGTTAATTAGTCATCCTGACTTGAAGCGGGCTCAAAAGATCCACCGTATTGCGTTTTCACTATCATTTGTATGTATTAAGATACATGTATTATCATAACGGGGGGTTGAACAAAAACGAGTGGATGGTTAGAAACACCAAGATATGTAACGGATTTGTAATGGAAATGGAATTTTTGTAAATTATCCAAAAGGACATTTTTACATAATATACAAACAAAGAATACTAATTGGGGCTTAAAGTTGGTAGAAATTATTAGGCAGTACTCCCCAAGGCACGATTCCAATCCAGAGTATGCTCCTATCCACCGATTAAATACATAACTATTGGGAACGAAAAAATCCTTTATTTTGTAAGCCCCCCTTTTTTCAGAAATAGAAAGAAGAATAGGAATGAAAAAAAAAAAAAAAAGAGAAAGAAACCCAATTCCAATAAAAAAATATCTTTTTTCTCCTTTTCCATATCCATATTCATATATAGAATATGTATCATAATTCATGAATTAATATGGAATTCTTTTTCATAAGTAAAAACGACGGGCTAGTTATATTTCTACAAGAAGTATTTTATTGAAAAATTAAGTTATTACTCAACAAAGAAGAATTGAAATTATTAAAGAAGGGGTGAGATCAATTCAGAAGTACTTTGTTTTTTTTTTTTTTTATTATTCATTTA